GAATTAAAGATATAAATTTTTATATACCATAAAAAAGCTATAGCTATAGTCTAAGTGTCTCTTATTTAAACTTGAACCATTTAACTTTCTTGACATAGATAAAAATCTAACAAACATATGGAAATAAATTGTGTCCATGCGTCCAATAGGATTTGAACCTATACCAAAGGTTTAGAAGACCTCTGTCCTATCCATTAGACAATGGACGCCTTTCATTCCAATTTTTTTGCTCATTTTGACTTTGAATTGAATTTATGCGAGATAATTTTTAGAATTGCCTATTTAATTCAATGTATTAAATTCAATGATGGATTAATTCTTCAAAATTTATTTTATTTTAAATTTATGATTAAAAATTAAAATGAAATATAGAATAAATATAAGAATAGAAAAGAATAAGAATGTAATTCGTTTTAGTAATAAAACATAGGATCTTAGTTTTTTTATATTGAATTTTAATGGAATTTTATTACAAATAATAAGTAAATTCTTCTTTTTTTGCTTTATTCTATCTGTTTTTATTCTATTCGATCCAAATGGATCCTATATCGACTCCGTTTATAGAGTCTATAATAATATAGAGAGCGGGTAGCGGGAATCGAACCCGCATCGTTAGCTTGGAAGGCTAGGGGTTATAGTCGGCGTTGATTCATCTTAACGTCTCTAATTCAAAACCAAACATGAAACTTTTGTTTCATTCGGCTCCTTTATGGGCTATCGAGAAATTCTCGTATATAAGACGTGAAAAAAAAAAAAAAAAGAATCAACTTGTTATTAATAACAATTTAAGAGAAAATACAAAGGAAATTGAACTTCTTTAACTTGGACCCATAATATCTATGTCAGCTTTCTCTCTTACTGCATTCAAAAGAATGTGCTTTCTAGATGATCCCTCTAGAAGAGGGGAATTTGAACAATTTTTCTAGTTACTTCGTTCTCTATTTCTCTTTGAAAGAATCCTTAGGAAAAGTCTTTTGTTTCCGCCGGGCTAATAATACTCAAAAAAAATGGATGTCTTTAGTAAACCAAAGTCACCTTTTAATAGCTATTTCGCTTCAATCTTTTCTCGACAAAAAAAAATCGAAGATTTAGTTACGATTAGAAAGAAACTTTTCTATGTTTATCCATGGATCCTTTACTCATACTCATTCAATTGAATATATTCATCCAATTAAAAAATTATGTTTCGTAATTTCATAATCCAATTTATGTTTATGAAGTTATAGTTGATTCTTGGATACAAATCACGAGAATGTATATTCTTCTTCGAATCTTTTATTGAAAGGGGAAGGATTAAATCCTTTTAAGAAATAAAGTTTTTGATCGGAATATGAATCCAACCAAGGGACCCCTTAACTATTAAGGGGATTACTAGAACGAATCACACTTTTACCACTAAACTATACCCGCTATGATGCCATTATCTTATAGAAAGGGTCTTTTGTCGAGCAAAGTAAGTGGTCGTAATCAATATAGGATTAAAAACGAATCATGAAAATGAGAGTATTGATATATTTTTTTGTCAGTACACATAATGAGCTTAGGAAAAGAAGACTCATTTAAATAACTCAAAAAACTAAAAAAGTACTTTCTTTTTCGAGAGGGGTTTTTGTTGACTGATGCTGCTGGCCAAAACTAATGAATTATAACATAAGAATGTATTGTTCAAGAAACCACAGTCCTTTTAGCTTTTTTTGTGTCCAGTAAAAAGTAAAAAAAAGAAAATAAGAAACGAGACTATGATTCTATATCTTGGAAATAGTCCTCTTTCTGATTTTTATTTCTTCTTTCAATAACAAAAAAGGCCCGACTAGGTACCGACCGGGGCCAGGCCGTCGAAATCAGAGGAGGGATTTCATACGAAAAGCTATTTAAAGCTATTTATTGTTCTTTTTTTTTTTATTATTAGTATATATTGTATTTTTTTGTCTAGTCTATATACAAAAAATAGGGTCTATATAATATATCTAGATAGATAGATTGTATATTGAGTCTGTATTGATTGGAATATTGGGTTGTAGATCTCTTTTTTGAGCACTTACTTTATCTAACTTTTATCTAAATGGAATTGCCGATAAAAGTTAGATATTTGATAAAACTTTCTTACATATTTTTATATTTTATATCTATAATATAACTATTTTTTATAGTTAATATTAATTAATAGTTAATATTAATTATTGAATTTTCATTTAGTAATTAGTTTGATTAATTCTTTATTAATTCGATACGGAAATTAATTCAATTAATTGTAATTCGGAAAGATGGCTGAGTGGACTAAAGCGTCGGATTGCTAATTCGTTGTACGAGTTCTTCGTACCGAGGGTTCGAATCCCTCTCTTTCCGTTTCTGTTACGTTGATAGCTTGGTCTTGATATTTTAATTCTCTTTAGAATTTGTCAAACCCTCTTGGTTTTTGTTTTTTATTTTTTCATATATATATTATTAAGTATTATAATTTTTCTTTTCATTTTCAGAGTTAAGGGTGTGAAATAGATAAAATCCTAAGAACATTTCAAAATAAAGCAAAAAAGCCATTTTTTTTTATTCTTCGCGTCCGGGATTTCGTCCGGGATCATTAGATAGGAATCCGAAGATGAAGAGTGAAACAAAGAATATGACTACCGTGTAAACAAAAAGTTTGAGAGTAAGCATTACACAATCTCCAAGATTCTTTTTTTTTTTTGTTTGTTTGGGAAAAAGAGAATAGATTCTCTATTTTTAGAACACATATTCTATTTTGACACCAAGAAATCAAGTGCTTTATAGAAATAGAAAAAAGATTCCATTTCAGAAATGCATTTGTAAAATTGGGTCGAGTCCTTCATTATCAATTTATTTCATACCAACAATTAGATATTATGGGGGACTCTAAGTAGAATATTCTATTCTAGTATATATGATAAAGTATTCTAATAATATATAGACTAATGGAATAAGGTCTTTCAATGGAAAAAAGTGCAGAATGCGGAAATCTGTGGATACAGATTTATCGTGGCTATACAGGAATCTCGATCGTTGACTTGAGGATTCATACTGTTACGACTTATCTGATCTTATCAATTGTTAGAATTTTTTTTTCGTGACTAAATCATGAATTTTGGAAGGTTAGAACAGTATTTAAGATCTTATCGAAAACTGACAGCAGCTTGCCAAACAAAGGCTAAGAGAAGAAAGAGCACAGGGATGACTGGCATAACATCTACGATTGGCTTCAAAAAAGCGTAGGCCTCAGGCAATTTAGCGAAGAGAAAACTGCTTGAATGAAGGCTAGAATTAAAACAGATCCAGATCAAACTAAAGATATTAAGCATAACAAATTTTTTTGTCTTAAAAATAGAAAGATAATTGTATCTTTTTTTTTTATTGAGTTTTGAATATCTTATTCATTTTAAAATGAATAAGATATTAAACATTTTAAATTTTAAAGTAGGGTAGACCAATAAAAAAACCTTCATTCAATTCGCAAATAAAAAAAAGAAAGAATAGAAGAAATCGTACTTTCATCCAATATCTTAATTGAATTATATATTATGATCAAGAAATTAAGTTTAATTCTATATCTACATGTATCAAAATCTTATGAACAATCTAGTTCAGAGATCTTTTGACTGGAATTGACGAACAACCAATACTAATATTAGTGTTTATTTAGTAACGAATAGAAATAGAATATGGGGCGTGGCCAAGTGGTAAGGCAACGGGTTTTGGTCCCGCTATTCGGAGGTTCGAATCCTTCCGTCCCAGAGCATACCCATTATTTCTATGAGAATAGGTATTCTCGGTATATAGAATCTTTATTTTCAGTATATGAGAATAAAAAAGGATTGTCTTTTTGAACAACTTTCTGTTTAATTTAAGATTCTAATCCATTTTATCTTTAAAATTCTAATAGATGCGATTCTTCTTCATTTTTGAATTATTTAAAGTGATTCTTCTTTGAATCATATTTTGCATAAATTGGATTGAGTTCAAATCAAATAGATATTGATGCAATTGAATCTATTTTTGAGCCGAGAAAGATGAGAACATAGATAAAAGTCTTTTTGAAGTCATAAAAAAGCCGGATGCGCTTTTCATCCCATGCCCATCTCCTTGATAATTAATATTTCTGTTCGTTTTTTATAAAAAAAAGCTTACGCCCACATCTATTTGTGTTTTCAATCATGCACTCTAAATCGAAATCTTAAAGCGCCCCCGATTCCCGATCCATTAAATGATAATGATGCAGTCCCCTTATAAACTCTTTTTGGATTTCTGAATTGAATTATAATACTAAGAGTACTAATTGAACTCAATCAAGGTGATTAAGCAAGAGGATTAAGTCGATTAATTTACTAAGGTAGGGTAAAAAATAGGAAGAATGGTTTAATCTGGACTTCTTTTGCTTTGTTTTGTACCTATACAAGAAAGAGAATCTAGCATCCAGTAAAATAGTATGCTTTTTCTTTGCCTTATTCTTTGATTTAGAACCCCCTATCCCCATATACTTACTCGTAGAAGTAGATAGCGATCAATCGGAAATGGAAAAGCTCTATTTCAATCCTCTTATCTCTTTTCATCTAATTACTAATATAATTACATATGTAAACAAAAAAGAATTCATATATATTATAGATATAGAAGTCAAAAATCTGGATTACTCAAAAAAATGGATTGGATATAGATAGTATCATCTTAACCAACAACTATTCATGATTCCATAAGGAAATTAATTACATATTAAAATGAATGAAAACTAAAGGAGGAATATGCTCAAACTTCGCTTGAGACGGTGTGGTCGAAAGCAACGAACTTTTTATCGAATCGTTGCAATTGATGTTCGATCGCGAAGAGAAGGAAAACCTCTTCGAAAGGTTGGTTTTTATGATCCACTAAAAAATAAGACCTATTTAAATTTTCCTGACATTCTATATTTCCTTGAAAAGGGTGCTCAACCTACAGAAACTGTTCAGGACATTTCAAAGAAATCGGGGTTTTTACGCAATTCTGCCTTAATCAAAGCAACTTCAATCAATGCAATACAAAAAAAGGGGGTTGGATGATTTATATATAACTTGGTCTACCCTTGTTTCATTTAACACAAGTCCAACAAACACAAGTCTTAGGCTTGTGTTTGTTAATTATATATCTTAATTCTCTAATCTTATCTATATTTTATTATTATTTAAATTTGATTTCAAAAATTTTCTTTATTTTATTAATTATTAAGAATTTATAATTTTTTTTTGCTTTCTTCATTGTATTCTGTTCAAGTGTATTCTTTTTCAACATTCACACTCATATTGACAGCAGGGTATCAAACAAATATAATTCATTGTGTGTGGGTAAATGGATCTTTCTACCTTCTATAGGTATAGGTTTTTGTACTTTATTCAATAGGTAACATACGTGACAAGAAATGACCTATCAATTTAGATTTTATACATATTGTTATTTAAGAATTTCGTGTATTTGCATCTGAGCCATTCATTTTTATGTTCAGAATCAATTCGAAATTTTTATATTTCATTTTCTTGCTAGTTTAATATTTGGATTGTGCCATGCAATTCAATTTATTTTTGTATTTTTATTGGGATTCCGATTGTATCTACACATCCTGATTATTTTTATGTTTTTTGAGGAGGGGGGGTTGCTAACTCAACGGTAGAGTACTCGGCTTTTAAGTGCGACTAGCAGCTTTTACACATTTATATGAAAAAATGGATTCGTCCACACTATCTGTAGAGTTGGGAAGAGCGCGACTGATCCAAAAAGGAATGAATGGAAAAAAGAGCATGTCGTATCAATGAAGAAGTCCATGAATTTTTTTCTTATCGGCTTGGTCAAAACTTTTTCTTGAATTCTTGGCGCAGAACAAAATGCATTCAAAGGTTGGTCAAGTGAATAAATGGATAGAGCACTATGGCTCCAATTATAGGTATAGGGAAAAAAAAGCAACGAGCTTGTGTTCTTAATTGGATCTTAATTGAAATGATTTCCCACTCTAATTAGACGTTAAAAATACATTAGTGCCTGATGTGGGAAAGGTTTTTTCCCTGAGTGGATTATCCTTTTTTTTATGAGTCCTAACTATTAGCTATTCACCATTAGTGGGTGGAGATGAAGGTGTATAAGAAGCAGTATATTGATAAAGAGATTGGTTCCAAAATCAAAAGAGCGATTGGCTTGACAAAATAAAGGATTTTTAGTCATCTTCTTAGCCTTTAATCAACCTAAACTAATTAGATGGAAAAGGAGAGGATAGAGAGTCCGTTGATGAGTTTATCTCTTGCCATGGTATTTAGTCTTTTCTTACTATAAATACTATTGCTTTGACTGTATCGCACTATGTATCATTTGATAATCTCAAAAACCCTACCTTTTACCTTCGGTTCAAATTGAATTTCAAATGGAAAAATTCCAAAGATATTTAGAACTAGATCCATCTAGGCAGCATGACTTCCTATACCCACTTATCTTTCGGGAGTATAGTTATGTGCTTTCCCATGATTATGGTTTAAATAGATCTATTTTGTTGCAAAATGTCAGTTATGAAAATAAATCTAGTTTACTAATTGTAAAACGTTTAATTACTCGAATGGATCAACAAAATCATTTGATTATTTCCACTAATTATTCTAACCAAAATCTATTTTTTAAATGCAACAAGAATTTATATTATCAAATGATATCAGAGGGTTTCTCAGTCATTGTGGAAATTCCATTTTCCCTACAATTCGCATCTTCTTTAGAAAGGTCAGAAATAGTAAAATCTCATAATTTACGATCAATTCATTCAATATTTCCTTTTTTAGAGGACAAATTTTCACATTTAAATTATGTATTAGATGTACTAATACCCTATCCGATCCATCTGGAAATCCTGGTTCAAATCGTTCGATGCTGGGTGAAAGATGTTTCTTCTTTGCATTTATTACGATTTGTTCTCCATGAGTATTGGAATTGGAATAGTCTTCTTACTCCAAAGAAATCCATTTCTATTTTTTCACAAAGTAATCCAAGATTTTTCTTGTTCCTATATAATTCTTATGTATCGGAATACGAATCTATCTTTCTTTTTCTACGTAAACAAGATTCTCATTTACGGTCAACATCCTCTCGGGTCCTTCTTGAGCGAATCCATTTCTATGGAAAAATAGAACATCTTGCAGAAGTCTTTCCTAATTATTTTCAGGTTATCCTTTGGTTGTTGAAGGATCCTTGCACACATTATGTTAGATATCAAGGAAAATTCATTCTGGCTTCAAAAGATATGCCATTTCTGATGAATAAATGGAAATTTTATCTTGTTAATTTATGTCAATGTCATTTTTTTGCGGGGTCTCAACCGGAAAGGATCTATATAAACCAATTATCCAAGCATTCTCTCGACTTTTTAGGCTATCTTTCAAGTGTGCGACTAAATAATTCAGTGGTACGGAGTAAAATGGTGGACAATGCATTTCTAATAGATAACGCTATGAAGAAACTCGATACAAGAGTTCCACTTATTTCTTT